CAAGCAGATACAAAAGGAATTCAAGTACAAATTGCAGGGCGCATTGATGGAAAAGAAATTGCACGCGTCGAATGGATCAGAGAAGGCAGGGTTCCCCTACAAACCATTCGGGCTAAAATTGATTATTGTGCCTATACAGTTCGAACTATCTATGGCGTATTAGGTATCAAAATTTGGATATTTATAGATGAAGAATAAAAAAACTTTCCTTGGCTTTTCTTTTTTTTTACCCCCCCAATCCAACAAAAAATAAGAAACTCGTTCATTTTTTTGATTGAAGATAAAAAAAAAGAGCTCGTAATTCTTTAATTCTATAGGGTTGAATAAAAATTCGATTAAATAAATGTTTGATATAATTGCTATGCTTAGTGTGTGACTCGTTGGTTTTTTTAGGAATAAGGTTCAAAAAAAAAAAGCCTCCCTAATATGAACTAATAACTATAGAACTAAGAACCAACTCATCACTTCGCATTATCTAGATCCAACAAAGCAGTCAAGATATGATAAATTTTTCATATCATTGTAGCAACTGAAATTTGTTTTGCATAAACTAAAAAAGCAAAAAATATTATTCTAAGGTGTGAACCGGAATATAGAAAAAGATGTGGATAGAGGGGTGAGAGAAAGAGAGAAAAAAATATAAATGATATAGAATTCCAATATGTAAGGTCTATGAGTCATTTAGTCATCTCATAAAAGACAATGTAATAAAGCATCAATACTGATTCATACATAATTAAATGATAGATTATAGAACAAAAAACCAAGAGCCTTTAGCCAATAAAGACTGAGAAAATTGACTCAAGAACAAATTTCATTAAGAGCTCCGTTGTAACATTAAGACCTAACCATTAAACAAGAAGCGATGGGAACGATGGAACCCATGAATGCAGAAGATTTTATTGAAACCAAATCCTAACGATTCATTGGTCGGGATGGCGGAAGGAACCGAGAAAGAATTCATCTATTCTGATCTGAGACGTAATGAATTAACCTTACAACTGAAATAGATAGTAGAGTAAATATTCGCCCGCGAAAACATTCTTTTTTGGATTGCTACATTTTGAATATTTTGAATCCCTTTTTCGCGAGGAGCTGGATGAGACGAAACTCTCACGTCCGGTTCTGTAGTAGAGGTGGAATTCAGAAAGAACCATCAACTATAACCCCAAAAGAACCAGATTCCGTAAACAACATAGAGGACGAATGAAGGGAATGTCTTATCGAGGTAATCATATTAGTTTCGGTAAATATGCTCTTCAAGCGCTTGAACCCGCTTGGATCACATCTAGACAAATAGAAGCGGGGCGCCGGGCAATGACACGAAATGCACGTCGGGGTGGAAAAATATGGGTACGTATATTTCCCGACAAACCAGTTACAGTAAGACCCACAGAAACACGTATGGGTTCAGGTAAAGGCTCTCCAGAATATTGGGTAGCTGTTGTTAAACCAGGTCGAATACTTTATGAAATGGGTGGAGTCGCAGAAAATATAGCCAGAAAAGCCATTTCAATAGCAGCATCCAAAATGCCTATCAAAACTCAATTTATTATTTTGGGATAAGAATGTAGAATCAAAGAAAATAAATCCTGGGAATGAAAAATGCAAGGTTTATTTTTTTTTTGACAAAAAATATTTCTTTCTTTTTCTTCGCCCTTTGCATTGAAAGAACAAACAAAAAAATGATTCAACCCCAGACACGTTTGAATGTAGCAGATAACAGTGGGGCTCGAGAATTGATGTGTATTCGAATCATAGGAGCTAGTAACCGCCGATATGCTTATATCGGTGACGTTATTGTTGCTGTGATTAAAGAAGCAGTACCAAACATGCCCCTAGAAAGATCAGAAGTGGTCAGAGCTGTAATTGTACGTACCTGCAAAGAACTTAAACGCGACAATGGTATGCTAATACGATATGATGACAATGCCGCAGTTGTCATTGATCAAGAAGGAAATCCTAAAGGAACTCGCGTTTTTGGTGCGATCGCCCGGGAATTGAGACATTTAAATTTTACTAAAATAGTTTCATTGGCGCCCGAGGTATTATAATAGTCTTAAAATATAAGATGAGACTATGGTATAGTTATAGTCGGGTATTGGAAAGAAATAGATTCAAATTAATTTAGTAGTTTAGTAGATTGTGTTTCACGCATATACCTTTAATTTAATAATATAATTTTTTTTTCATAAAAAAAAATTAAGTAAAAAAACATGTTGATTATATAAAAATTTGGGGGCAACAAGAATTTTAGTCCATCATGAGTAGGGACACTATTGCTGATATACTAACCTCTATACGCAATGCGGATATGGATAGAAAAAGAGTAGTTCGAATAGCATCTACTAATATCACTGAAAACATTGTTAAAATCCTTTTACGAGAAGGTTTTATCGAAAATGTGAGGAAACATCGAGAAAGCGACAAATATTTTTTGGTTTCAACCCTGCGACATACAAGAAATAGAAAGGGGCCCTATAGAAATATTTTAAATTTA